TAGCCACTGCTGTTTTACCAGTCTGTCTATCACCAATAATTAATTCTCGCTGACCGCGCCCTATAGGGATCATCGCATCAATAGCAATAATCCCTGTCTGAAGAGGTTCATATACGGAACGTCTAGCAATAATGCCTGGAGCGGGAGATTCAATTAAGCGAGATTCCGAAGCTGAAATTTCGCCTCTTCCATCAATAGGTTTCGCTAGAGCATTTAGGACACGACCCAAATAACCGTCACTTACCGGTATTTGAGCAATTTTTCCTGTTGCTTTTACAGAACTTCCCTCTTGTATCAGCAAACCATCGCCCATTAACACAACGCCAACATTATTTGATTCCAAATTCAAAGCAATACCTACGGTACCCTCTTCAAATTCTACTAACTCACCTGCCATTACTTTATCAAGACCATGAACACGAGCAATGCCATCACCCACTTGAAGGACGGTGCCGGTATTCACAACCTTTACTTCTCTAGTATATTGTTCAATACGTTCACGGATAATACTACTAATTTCGTCGGCTCGAATGGTTACCATTAGCGTCTCTTAATTCTTTTTCGGAAGCAAAGGAAAAAAAATAATGCCTAAATTCTAAACTTTCTAAACTCAAGTGGAACGACTATTCTTCCATAACCCCGAGAATGCCAATATTAGCACTGATGGTACGAAAATGTAACTCACTATTCAAACAACTATTCAGAGTACCTAGAGCTCCTTGTAAGGCTTGTTGGAAAACTCGTTGTCGGACTTGATTAATCGCTCTTTGTTGTTCAAAAAGAAGGGTTTCATTTTTGTAATTTTCTAATCGTTCTAAATTCTCAGAAGTAGCCTTAATCAAATTTTGTTTTTCTCGTTCTATCTCGGAGTATCCATTGACTCGATAGTCATTGGCTTCTGTTTCCACTTTACGTAAGCGCGCACGGGCTTTTTCGAGCTGTTCAATAGCTGCTTGACGTAACTCTTCTGAATTTCGAATAGTACTCAAGATCCTCTGTTTTCGATTATCTAATAAATCATTTAATGAAAGTAGATTCTGTTAACATTAATTTAATAATTTACATTATCTCTTCCCGAACCAAACATGAACCTTTCAATTCATTTGGCTCTCACGCTTCATTTTTGAATATATGGGCTTCCATATATTTTAATGTAATGAGCCTACCCTCTTTTTTTCTGTTCGCATTGAAAGATATAATAAATTATCTTATACAAGACCAGAATATTTTTAGAGGACTCTTCTGACCAGACAATAAATCTTTAATAGTCAGCAAAGTTGTTTTTTTATTTTTTTATTCTATTTATATATATTATTTATAATTTAAAATTATAATTAGTATAATGTATAATGAGTTTTTTAGTTTTATTTATTAAATACACTTGTCACTATTCAAATCCAAAAATGTGTATTCTATACATAGGTTGTCGATTCAGCATTAGATAAAAGAGGGGGTACCTTTTTTATTTTTCTTTAGGAAATGATTCAAATCCAATTTTTTTATCGATATGAGTGTTCTATATCGGATAATTTCTCAACTATGTATTTTTTTTAACCATCTTAGTAATAACATAGTGGTAGAAAGAATACCATATTTGGTGTGCTTGGACTTCAAGCAGTTTAGCTTTAACCATGTCAATCGTCTCACATTATTGGTTGATAGAGAATCAAAGTCAATTTACCAATGAATCACGAAATGCTATGGTTCTTACATATGATTTCTTAATTTATTCAGAAGTAATTCGTGGAGATCATGCACATTTTTTATCCTATTTTCTTATAAAAAAAAAAAATAAAGTGCAGTTGGTCAGATCCAACTTATTTTTGAAATACACAACTCGCACACACTCCCTTTCCAAAATAAATTACTACACCAAGTACTACGCTTAGATTTATTGGATTTGTTGCTAAAATATCGGTATTAAACCCAAAACCGCCGGCGGATGGCCAGTGGCCCAAGGAAACAAAAGAATCAGTTACATTTTGCATATACTCTCCTCTTATAGATAGGACTAAAAAAGAACAGAGTTCCTTTTGTATTACTTCGCCCCCTTTGTTTGATTTCTTTTTTTTTTTTATGGGATTTAAAAATGGAATAGATTAAATTAATTAATTTAATTGAGAACTTTATTTATTTATTATTTAATTCTAATTAAAGTTTACAATTACAAGAACATACTTATTGGGTTAGGTCCTGGCTATTTTGTCAATTGGTAAATACCTTGTTTATTGCGTTACAACGCATACTCAAAAAAGTTTTGCATTACATTATACTAAGAACTGAAAACGGGAAGGAAGAAAGCGAGAGGATCTGCTAATTACTAATCCTAAAATCAGTCCTTCCCGGAGGTATTCTCTCAACGAATAAGTAATTGTTAGAGTACAATGTTGATATAATTCGAAGAAGCAAAAAGCAAGTCTAAGTCAAAAAGTCTATTACGTACTTTTTTATTCTAGAATTAAACAAATGGATTCGCAAATAAAAGTGCTAATGCCACAACCAGTCCATAAATTGTTAAAGCTTCCATAAAAGCCAGACTTAACAATAAAGTACCTCGTATTTTACCTTCTGCTTCTGGCTGTCTCGCAATACCTTCTACAGCTTGACCCGCAGCAGTACCTTGACCAACCCCAGGTCCAATAGAAGCAAGTCCTACAGCCAATCCAGCAGCAATAACAGAAGCGGCAGAAATCAGTGGATTCATGATAAGCTAAGCTCCTCGCAAAAAAAAAAGAAATGGTTAATGATACAATCAAGGAATAAATCAGCCGAAATACATTAAAATAGCGCTTTTTGTTCTTATCCGTAGTAGAGTTTGAGATAAATCTATATGCATACTATGAGAGTTATTCTATTTGTTTATTCTAAACCCCTTTTTCATTCAATTAGTCATTCTTTACTCTTTGACTTCCTTGAATTCATAGTTCATCTCTTTATTTGTTCAATCCCCAATCACAGACAAAGCCGCAGGACTTTCTATTGGAATCTCATCTAGGTGCAGTGAGCTGCTAAATATATATAAGATAGCTAAATATATAGAAGATATAAGAACCTCACTATAACTAGTTAATTTATAATATCACATATACATTTGTTTCTTCTATAACGTAAACCGCTTCAAAAAAAATAATTCTAGAATCCTTTTTTTGAAGCATAGACGAGGTCTAGATAGACTTATATCTATATACTGATTTTCATATTTATAAAATAAGCTAGTTTTTATTTAGTTTTACGTCAGACAAAGATAACAATTATTATTCAAGTCAAAAATAATAATATTAATTTAATAAAAAGAAATAAATATAAATACAATAAATATTTATAATATAAATAGAAGAAGTCTAAATTCTAGGGTACATCTTTCTTTACTGCTACGCTTCTATCCCCCATATATTCTTATTTATATAATCCATTATTGTAGACAAATCGATTATATAAAACGGAACTTCCCTATACTATAAAAAGTCACTCTACTCTCTATGAATATGAACTGGAATAAGGGTGAAAAGCCATTGCAAAAGCTAGTTAATGGTGACCCTCCATGGATTCACCTATATAAGCTGCGGCTAAAGTTGCAAAAATAAGAGCTTGAATACCGCTTGTGAATAATCCAAGAAACATAACAGGTATAGGAACTACTAAAGGGACTAAAGAAACAAGAACAACAACTACTAATTCATCAGCCAATATATTTCCGAAAAGTCGAAAACTAAGTGATAAAGGTTTTGTGAAATCTTCGAGGATGTTAATCGGTAAAAGTATTGGAGTTGGTTGAATGTATTTACCAAAATAACTCAAACCTTTTTTGCTAAGACCCGCATAGAAATATGCGACTGAGGTGAGTAAAGCTAAAGCAACAGTAGTGTTTATATCATTCGTGGGCGCAGCTAACTCCCCATGAGGTAACTGTATGATTTTCCAAGGTAAAAGAGCACCTGACCAGTTAGAAACAAAAATAAATAAGAACATAGTTCCAATAAAGGGAACCCAAGGACCATATTCTTCTCCAATCTGAGTTTTACTCAAGTCTCGAATGAATTCAAGGAGATATTCGAAGAAATTCTGACCATCAGCCGGAATGGTTTGTGGATTCCGAACAGCTAGGGTAACTGAACCTAATAAAATAGCAATTACGACCCAAGAAGTAATAAGTACTTGGGCATGGACTTGTAAACCTCCTATTTGCCAATATAAATGTTGGCCTACTTCTACACCCGATATATCATATAGCCCTTTGAGTGTGTTAATGGAACATGGTATAACATTCATATTGTCCTCTGACAGAAATCTAACTTAAAAAAAGAATTATTTTGATTTGATTCACCCATCTCTTTCTCAACTGACCCATTTTAATCATTAGTGGTTTAGGATACTCAGTAATTACATAATATCCCAAGTCCGAGTACTTACTTTTTTATGAAATACAGGAATAGTAACCGATCCAATAAATCAAATCTATGGAGTTTCCCGAAGTAATTGACTTATCTTATTAATAATAATAATCAATGATTTCTTATATAGCTAGAACGGCCGTCAATGATTGCAGATACTAATTTGTTAAGAATTAATCGGATTGAAGCGATAGCATCGTCGTTAGCTGGAATCGAGATATCTGCGATATCTGGGTCACAATTTGTATCGATTAAACAAATCGTCGGAATCCCCAAAATGACACATTCTCTAAGAGCGGTATATTCTTCTTGCTGATCAACAATAATGACAATATCAGGTAACCCTGTCATATATTTGATCCCACCCAGATATGTTTGCAGGGTAGATAATTGTCTCTTGAGCATTGCTGCATCCCTTTTGGGTAGACTGTTCAGTTTTCCCATCCTTTGTTCCGCTCTTAAATCCCTGAACTTTTGAAGTCTCGTTTCCGTAGTGGACCAATTCGTTAGCATACCACCAAGCCATTTTTTATTAACAAAATGGCAACGAGCCTTTATTGCAGCGGATGCTACTAAATCCGCTGCTTTATTTTTTGTCCCAACGATCAAAAAGTGTTTTCCTTTACTTGCTGCATCAAAAACTAAATCACAGGCCTCTGATAAAAAACGCGCAGTTCTTGTAAGATTTGTAATATGAATACCTTTACGTTTTGCGGAGATGAAAGGTGCCATTCTAGGATTCCATTTCCTAGTCCCATGACCAAAATGAACTCCTGCTTCCAGCATCTCTTCCAAATTGATGTTCCAATATCTTCTTGTCATTTTTCCCCACACTTGCTCTTTCTTAAAAAAAAAAAGAAAGAGACGAGGTATCTAAAATAAATAATTGTTCCGATGGAACTTTATACGGAAGATTGACCGTTGATACACGATCCAAACCATTAATTCCTTTTAATTCATTATGATCAATCTTTCTCATCAAATAAGAAAATTGGATCGGATAATCTAATAAAATTATAATAAATAAACGAGCCTTCCTTTAGGAATCATTCAATCGTGTAAATGATTGTTCTGATGTCTACTGAAAATTGTTTGGGATGCAAGAACTCAAAAATTCTCTATGGTGAAATAAGATATCTCTCATCTTTCCTTCGAACAAATTCTTATTTTTTATTTCCAAATGAATGTTTTTATGCTGCCTTGAATGATGGACTAATTTTTTGAATCCAGTACCGACAGGGATAATTCCCCCCAGAACAACATTTTCTTTCAGGCCTTTCAACCAATCAATACGACCTCGTAGAGCAGCTTTTGCTAAAACTCGAGCAGTTTCTTGAAAACTAGCTTCGGATATAAAACTTTGAGTATTAAGAGATGCCCTCGTTATTCCCAATAAGATTGCTCGATAGGAGATTGCTTCATCCAAAGCACGCCCTGCTCTTTCCGCTCGCAACAATCCTATAAGTTCTCCGGGTAAAAAAACATTAGACATTCCATCTTCTGAAACCAATACTTTTGATGTTACTTGACGTACAATAATCTCTAGATGTCTATTGTGGATCTGTACCCCTTGGGATCGATAAACCTTTTGGATCTTATTAACCAAAGAGATACGGCTTTGGGCGATGGTTAGCTCCGTGCTGATCAAGAATCCCCAAGGGTTCCCAAGAATTCTGGATATACGTTCATTCCAAGCTTTAACCCTCTTTTCCAGATTTGTCGATATTGAATCAATTGAACGCACTTCTAATACTTGTTCCACTTTTGGAAGACCCTGCGTTATGTCACCGGATCTTGATTTTTCATATATAAATGTAACTAATGTATCTCCCTCATGAAGGGTTTCTCCATAATGACCGTGAACCGTCGCTCCTGGAGTAGCCAAATAAGGCTTAGCTGATCTTATAACTAAGTAGTCAACATGAACAATTATAACTTGACCGGATTTTTTCTGTGATCCATATTTGAATAGGCATACATTTTCACAAAAAATTTGTCCAAGGGTAATAAGTGTGGATGTTTCATCACAATAATCGTGATGGAAAAAACGCCAATTTAAATCGAATGGATTAAAAACTGTCTTACTGCATGGATCAAGATTATAAATACCCCTATTTTCATCTATTAAAAAAAAAATTATTCCTTGAAAAGTCTGACTCAAATTTTCAATTAAGAAATATTTTTTTAACAAAGTCTTATTATAAGTTATTAAATGGCAAGATGAATAAAAGTTCGCAATTTTTAATACTACTGTACCTAACAGGCCTAAACAATTCCGAATTGGAGTTACAGGATCCGCTTTAATTGATTGTTTTGTCACAGTGTTATATTTCAAACCATTGAATGGACCAATTCGAGAATAGTTGGATGATAACAAAATTTTCAAAGATTGACATTCCTTATTTCCATTCAACAACGTACCACCAGTTCCTTTCTGTTTGGTAAGTGATGGAATCTTTGCTTTGGAATAAAAAGGATTACTATTTAGGTAATCTAATCCATTATGGTTAATCAATCCTGAACTCACCACACTATTTCTTTTTCCGGTATACAAAAGGGGGGACTTACCTAACTCAATTCTTATGAAATTGCAAGTTAGATCATTTGTCTTTATTTCAACAAAAGAAGCATGACTATCTTCTATAGAACTTTTTTCTTCTTGGTGCCAATTTAATACTAAGCAAGTCCGAACTAATTGAATACTTGTGTGAGAAATTCCTCGAATTGGCTTGCCATTTCCATAAAGGATATAATTGACAACTCTAAGTTGGATGTTATCCCCTTCCTGCAAAAGATCCTTTGGAAAAAATGTTGCTAAATTGATCCCATCCGCTATTTCATATGTGACTACGGGTCGAACTGAAACAAAATACTTTTTCTTAGTAGGTGTGATCCGTTGAACATAGATCCAATTTTTCAATTTTTTGGATTCCTTGGAAGTCATTTTTCCCGTTCCCGGGGGTATCAAGATGCCGCTATGCCTGGATATCTTATCTGTCTCTCCAGGAAAATGGATATCCCCAGAAAATATTTTGAGTTCAATACTTTTTTTTTTTCTCTCCACTCGGACCAATCCACCTACTCGGCTTCTTATATTTAAAGTGAGTGGTGTATCCACTCCTATAATACTATTGTTACGGACCATTATCAACGAAGATCCTGGTAAGACATGCACTTCCTCGGGAATGAAAAAAAATCGATCTACTTTCGTTTGGTATTTTGGACTCAATTCTTTTGTTCCTCGATATTCAATCAAATCCTCTTTTTTGAGTATTGAATCGACCTCTACAGCCCCATATTTAGTAATTCCGGAACTGTTTCTTCGGTATCGGGGATCGTCGAAATAAGCAAGAATACTATTTCTACGTAAAATACCATTTATGGGTATTTCAATCGAAACACCAAAATGGGGTATTAGTTCTTTATCACGTTCTTGATCATATTGTAATGGAATGATGAATTTATTTCTGCGCCTCTTAGCCAAAAAATCAGAATTTTCGTGCAGAATAAAAGGATATTGTAAATTCCAATGACCATTAGATATGCTGCCATCAGGTCTTGCATAATCAAAAGTTCCTCCCCTTTTTTTACTAGAAGAATCTGAACTAAACAATTGATGTCTCGCAAGATCCTTAGTTACTGATAGGTCAGAGATATATCTTTCTTCGAGAGAAAGAGAATGAGCGTTTATTTGATCTTGATCCTTGTGAAGGGAAAAAGACACAATACTGTATCTGCACGTACCTACTGCTAATATCCATAAATGACTTGTTTTCGGTAATAGATGCACATTACCATAAGTATATTCAGGTGCATGATAGACATCGGTACTCCAGTGCATTTCTCCTTCTGATTCAGAATAAATATGTTTTCGAACCTTCTCTTTAAAATTTAAAGTGGCTGCTCCGGCACGAATTTCAGCAATCACTTGTTCTGATTCTACGTATTGATCATTTTGAACTAAAATCAAACTTTTAGGGGGAATATTTACATTATGGATAATATCCTGACTTTCTATAGTTACATACAGGTCTATTGAACATAGAAAAGCAGGATGCCCATGACGGGTGCGTGTGGGATGAACTAAATCCTCATTGAATTTGATTTTTCCATTAAAGGGAGCTCGTACATGTTCAGCAGTACCCCCCGTAAATACTCCGCCAGTATGAAAAGTTCTTAATGTTAGTTGAGTCCCAGGTTCCCCAATAGATTGACCCGCAATAATACCTACTGCTTCTCCCAATTCGACCAGGTCACCGTGAGTGGGACTACGACCATAACATAATTGACAGATCCAAGATGTACTCCTGCAAGTAAATGGAGTTCGAATATGTATAGGTTGTGCTCGAAAGCTTATGAATCGATTGACAAGTCCAATCCCAATATCTTGATTTCGGGCGGCAATGCATCGTGGACCGATATATATATCGTCTGCTAATACACGACCAATTAGTGTTTGGATAAAAATGCGTTCTGGCACCCCATTTCGAGGACTTACGGAAATACTTCGAATAGTACCACAATCTGTTCTACGTACTATAATGTGTTGAACCACTTCAACAAGTCTACGTGTGAGGTAGCCAGCATCTGATGTTCGTACAGCAGTATCTACAACTCCTTTACGGGCCCCGTAGCAAGAAATTATATATTCCGTCAAAGAAAGTCCTTCGCGTAAATTGCTTTGAATGGGTAAGTCAATCATTTGTCCTTGGGGATCTGACATCAATCCTCTCATACCTACTAATTGGTGTACCTGAGATGCATTTCCTCTAGCTCCCGAAAAGGACATTAAATGGACTGGATTAGAGGGATCAGTCATCCTAAAATTAGGATTCATTTCTTGTCTCAAATATTCGCTGGTAGCATACCATATTTCAATGGATTGACGTAATTTTTCTACCGCGTGTACATTTCCATAATGATGGTGTTTTTCCAAAATTAAACTTTGTTGCTCAGCATCTTGTACTAACCATCCCTTAGAGGGTATTGTTAAAAGATCATCAATTCCTAATGAAATAGATGTAGCAGTGGCTTGCTGGAAACCCAGAGTTTTCACTTGATCTAGAATGTGTGATGTATATGCCATGCCGAAGTGATCTATTAATCTGCTAATAAGTCGTTTCATGGCAGCTCCATCTATCACTTTATTGTGAAAGACTAGATCGGCCCGTTCTGCCATAAGTACCTCCCTATTCTGCTGAGTAGGATTCTACAATGGGTCTGAGTCAGTGATTCGAAAACTTCCTTTCCTCAATCTTGATTCACGTAGAAATTCAGGAATTATGATACCTGTAAAGCTCCAGACAAATTATCATGAGTATCTCTTAATTACTTAGTCTAGCTAGCATAGGAGTAGGCTCGGTAAAAGCCTTGTATGGCTTCTTCTATTTCTCGATAAAAAGAAATATGACCAACAGTGGTTCGAATGTATATAGAACAGATTTCTTTTTTTACACTTCTTACTATTAAATAGTGTCTATAAATTTCATGGTAGGTACCAAAAGATTCATATTGAACTTCAAGCGGAACTTCCCTGGATCCAATAATGACACGTTGATCTAGTCGCCACCGGAGCCACAAAGGACTATCCAAACGGATTCGTTTTCGAC